GGCAGAACAACTCAAAAGATAAAGAAGTATCGTGAATTTCTTCATGCTCGTTCCAAGTTCGAAGTACCATTTGTACAAATAAGAATCCCCTCCCTTACATGATTTCTTCTTCATATAGATAGATATAGGATCTATGGGGCAATTACTTAGAAGTACATTTTGTGTAACAGCCCTTCCTATCTGATAGAAAAGGATCCCATGATCCTGAACCGATCTTATCTGGGATCGAAAATCCCAAGTTTTTCTATGAAGAGCTGATCTAATTGTATTAGTTTCTATAATGGATTTCTTCTGTGTAATACTAATTGATAGGGCCTCATTGATAAGTGCTACAAGATCTCGCGCATTGGAACCCATGGTTATGGACCCGAATCCGTTAGTATGGAACATCTTCTTTTCCAAGTGAAATCCCCTAGTATATGAAAGAATGAAAAAGTGCTTTCGTTGTTGTGGAAGAAGAAGCCTTCGTATCTTAATGCATGTATTGAATTTATTCGGAGCTATTAGAGCGGGATCCACTTTTTGGGGAATATGAGTCGAAGCAATAACAAGAATCTTTCCAGTGGAACATCTTTCACAATCCCTGGAGAGATAGTTCTCTAATAGACCGAGGGATAAGTAATTCGACTCATTCACATGCAGATCATGAATGTTTGGAATCCATATTATGCAAGGAGACATTGCTTTTGCTAATTCGAATTGAAGGGTGATATCAAATCGGTCTATTTTCGGCGTCATATACATAGTTAGCACATTCGTCATAGTTAGCAGCTCCGTATCAATATCAAGGTCATCATCACTATCATCAATATCGTCACTATCATCAATATCGATATCGTCACTATCATCAATATCGATATCATCAATAAGATAACCTTTAGGCTTGTCATCCAGAAACTTGTTCGGAAATACCGTAATGAAAGGAACATAGGAGTTTGTCGCTAGGTATTTGACCAAACAGGATCGTCCAGTTCCTATAGAACCTATCACTAAAATACCTCTAGAAGGGGATAGGGCTAAGCGGAGCGAAAAGGGTTTTCCATGAGGAGATGGGGAATGAAAACTATTAGCCCCACACGAGGTTTGTGAATAAGTGATTGTCTGATAATGAGCAAGGAATATCCGTCTTTCTGCTAAACAGGATCTATTGAACTCATAATTCATTAGATCCTTTTTATGAATGTCAACTAAGTATCGTAAGGAAATTGATCCCGGTTGTTCAATCATTTGATAACCAGAGTCATTCTTTGATAAATGATCACTATGAGTCAGACTCAATAGAATTTGATCAATCCTTTTTTCTGTCGTTAAGGTGGAGAACTGAACCAAGAATTCTCTTTCTTCATCATCAATCGAATCACTGTTCGCGACCCAGAATTCTATTTTCTCATCAATCCAATCACCGTTCACGTTTTTTCTTTTTCTTATCAATGAATAGATCTCTTTACTTGTACGACTTAGATGTCTCGTATTTCTCGAAAAAAGGATTCGATTGATGGGATTTGGTATGATACTTACAAGATCGATGAGATTGATCTTCCAATATTTATTCTTAGAACGTATTGATTTGACCCCATAAGCGGGACCACCACCCAATAGCATGTTGCCACCAGAAGCAGAACCCCGTATTTCTTCCAGAGAATCTCCTAATTGTTCCAGAACAACTAGAAAGAGATTCTTTAACCAGAAAGGATTCAGTTCAGATGTAGGATACCTATCCAGAAGTTTTCGAAATTCCATCATGTATGATGGAATCATCAAAGATTTGATCTTTTCTAACTCTGTCTGTAACTCACTAGAGGCTCGGGAAACAAAGAGAAGATGTATACGAACGAGATATCCAGCAACAAGAAGAAGGAAAAAGATGGAATAGAGGAACTCCCGAGCATTTGTTGATCTCAGATGTGCCCATATCAATGGAACGGGTGACTCATTCTTTCGATGAATCATTTCTTCGGACAGAAGAAGATTCTGTAAACATTGACTCGAAATCTCACTTATCGGAGTCCATTGTGGAAGAATCTTCTGAGGAATTGGCCGTGATATATCTGATCCATGCATCATATCATGAAAAATGGATACAAATTTTTGACTACTACTCAGTATCGGCAATGGGTCTGAAAGAGTATCTAAAAGGGTGAAATTGAGATATTTGCACCCTGTCGAAGTAAGGAACCATGGCATATATGTTTGGAACAGATTCCATTTTGAGAGATTTGAAAAAGCACTATCTCGTTGAAAGGTTCTATACATCTGCCCTTTCTCAACGCATTTCTTTAGACAAAGACTCCGTTTTTTCCTCTTTCCGGATGGTAAATACTTCTCAGAACATGGAGTGTGAATCAAACCCATGTTTGAATTGAAACTGAGATACTGATGCAAGTTATTCCCTTCTGAATCAGATAGATTCATATCTGAAAGAGGCTGACAATAAGTTTTTTCCAAATTGACTATTTGTTCCTCTGTTAGAGGTGTTGCAGAAATGTCTGCGATCGAGTAA